TAACCGACGGTTCCCGACTTTCTCCGCTTTCCGCAACCGTAACCACTTGTAATTCCGATTACTTCATCCATAAACCAGCTTATTCACCTTATTTAAAAATAGCGATACGCTCTAAAAAAGTCAAGGATAAGCTTCCATTCTAGAAGCGGTAGCTTCCCGCCTCCTTCGGGGTGAGAAGTTTCCTTCCCTTTTCTAAAATGCCTGAGTGGTCTGCTCAGCAAACGTACAAAGTGGACCGCAGTTTGGCTGACCCTATTCTTCCCATTCGGGTTGGGTTTACCCAGAAGTACAGTAAGAGGGAATGGAACCACTGGAGAGTCGTCTGCAGTTCACACCTGGGCAAAGACGACTGACTTTGGAAGCGTTCACCGGTAACAAAATCCCGATTTCCGCTATTCCGGGTTCTTATTGAGCGTAGCGAAATCAAGGTTTATGAGAAAGTAAGCGAAGTTTCTATGGTGTTCTACCTTTGCGTAGTCTCGGTCCACAGTGGAAGGCTCCGCACCTGAGCCTCGTTAGACTCAGCTGAAGTGTAAGGTGTAAGTGAAGAGAATAGAAGAGATGAAGTCCGTCCCTTAGCCTAGTCTATATCCACAGCTGACGCAACTCCGTACCGACGCCTTACTACTACTAAATTTTTAACCATTTTTCTTTATTTTTTTTTATATTTAATAAATTAATTAATTAACGGCTAAGCGATTTCATAACCTGAGCTTTCCTTAACCTGCTGACCTTACTTCGTAACCTTAGCCTCCCTTTCTTTATAGTTCGACTAAGTGACTTCGTAACCTCAACGTACTTTTTTTCTTACTGTAGCAGCAAGAAAACTCCTGCGCGAACAAGCTTAGGAAAGAATAGATTTAAGAGTCTCAATTAGCTGTTGCTTGTTGGAGCAAGGAAGACGCTTATAGTCTTTAGACTTATACTCACGCACAACGGCTTCAACAAGAACTATATGAATAGCTAAGTAGCGCTAGTCTAAACTAGAAGCCGTTGCTTGTTCTTTCGCGTCAGCCCTTGCTTGTTTTGTTGTTGTTAAGTTAAAATGTCTAGGGAGCATACTTGACAGGAGATAGACACAGGCGGTAGAGAGGTCCCCCACTTCGATTTCCGCCCCGTTAGCATCTACGATCCGAGATAAGGGATTACTCCGTTAGGTCTTTTCGGTCCGGAGCCGGCCGGTAATGGACCTACTTACCTTGCTTGTAGACCTGCTGCGGAGCTAACCCTTGTTCTATTGGTTTGGTGGTGCTACCAAGACGATTTCTTTATGCCCATCAAAGGACCTCGAGATGCTAATCCACGAAAAACGATACGATAAATTAGAAAGAACTCATATACGGAACGAGGGCGACCCGTGAAAATACATCGGTTTCTTACTCGTGCAAAGGAACTCTTTCTTGGCAACTTGGACAACTTATAACGATGTTTGTCCCGCATATCACTAGGAAGATAGGGATCTTTACAAAAGGCTTTATAAAGCTTTCGTCTCAATTCATATTGAGCCGCGAGCAATCTACGTTTGTGATCTCGTATATTTTGCTTCTCCGACATCTTACTGAGTTTCCCCCTCATCTTTTTGCAAAAAGCCGCTCCACGGTGGTAAAGTCTCATCTTGTGTGTTGGCCGAAGTGACAATAGTCACATTGAACCCTCGAATATGTTCGAAGATCTCGAAATGATCTTCCAGTTCCGGGGAGAATTCGCAAAACTCCGTTTCCATCGAGAATTTAATGGAGTTTTCCCGTATTTCGACCGGAGAATCTAACAGAGACATTACTGTGGAGATTCTGACCAAAAAAGAATACATTCCATGCCCTCGGAGAGTGCTTTGTCGTGCTAGGTCACTGACATATCCTTTTTTTTCTTTATTTGACCTAAAGAATGGATTGGATCGAAACGACTTTCCTGTCGAAGCCCTTTGTGTCTGTATTAATTTCTGACCGCACGGAATCTCCATAGCCAATTTTCCATTTTTGATAGAAGGTGCTGCCTTTGGTACTACTCTTATTTTACACGATCCAGGAACTTCCATAACGTTGGCGTGATTCGGTTTGAGCAACGGATCCTGACGTGATACATCTTCGTAATGAAAATAGAGTGGAAACATGAGTTTGCTTTTCCAGTATCTATAGAAGAAGCACTGTGAACTATCTGCTTCAAAAAGATAGTTGGTTGAATGAAACTTCTTCGATCAGAATACGAATGAGATCAAAAAGGCCATCGCAAACAAGGCAATAGCTTCGGTTAGAGCAAAGCCGCATAACCAAATGATTGTTTAGATGGATTTCGCGCCACGGAATGAATCAAAGAAATGAAGACGTTTCCAATACCGACAGAGACTACCCTCATGATTACCAAAGGTTATTTAATAGGTTAATGATAGTCTGATAGGTTTAACTGTGTACATCACGGAGAATAAGATCTTCGAGCATATTGTATATTTTCATGAGATCGATAGGTTCCAAATTACATGGATCTACCACTTTAGTAGAGATAACTTTTTCGACTAAGTCTGGATATGAAAGATTATCGGGCAGACCAAGGTTATGTCTATCTCGAATCTCTTTTACGCTCTTTTCGAGCGCACTATTCAAGAGGTCTTTTGACGATTCAAAATAAGGATTCTTCCGCATTGATGGAGAACAATTGGCCTGGTCTAGTTCTAGTTCATACTCCCCCTGCGCTATTTCACAGAAGGATTTCAGAGTCTTGAGTAGAATTTTGTTTTTTTCCATTTTTATATTATAGTCATGTTGTGCTCCGCTCCCCCCAAACAAAAAGAGAGACTTATTCTTGCTTTCCCAATGAAGGAAGACGGAAATTGCCGGTTGGCTTAGTCCAACCAAAAAAGATATGGGACTTTTGGGACATTGTTTGAGATAAGTCAAGCTTGGACCGACTTAAGTCAAGACTGGCTATCTCTCTCTTTATATACGCAAAAAAAGGCGAAGAGTGACTACTGATTTCTTCTCGTAGTTCCTCTCTTGTTAGTGTAGTGATACGGATACTCCTCTATGCGAATGTTCTGGCTTTCAAAAGACGAGTAAGAGGCGACCGATCTGTCTATTCTTATTCTACCGGTAAGTGAGATAAGAAGTCTTTCTCGGAATATCCCTTACGCAATAGCAGGGAGGGCTTTGAACGAAATCGAATAGTACTTACACTTGACTTGTGACTTTCCTTCAAGCAGGAATAGGAATGAATCCATAAGCTGCTATCGAACCGTCTCTTGCGAGAAGAAGGGTCTTAAAGAGATCAGGAAAAAGCCCTTAGTTATCTTTTTATAATAAAAAATCAAAAAGGAATGCCATGAGAAAAACCTTGGAGTGGAGCAGATTATTATCTTCAATCGATAACCTAAAATTGTTTGATCTATGTAAAGAGTTCGGCAGGCTATCTTTGGATGAGAATACTGACGACAACACTGGTGAGTCTTCGTCTTCTGCAAATCAAGTTCAACCTTCGTCTTATGGTAGTATTACTCGTTTCTTACGAAGTTGGAGACATACTCCTTGGAACCTGTCTATTACAGAGCAGCTAAAAGCTCCTTTTATAGAGTACCCTCGCGCTTATATGGGTTCATTACCATCCGATTCGTGTGATCTTACTATGGGATTTGGTTTTCGCTTTCTTCCTGGCCAGTCTGAGTTCTTAACACAAGATTTGAAGTTACCTGAATCCTTTGATAGGTTGTCTTTTATAAAAAATACTCTAGGTTTATCATATAGTAGCATATCTCCTTTTACCGATTCTATGTTACCTTATTGCAGTTCTGGGGCCGGATTGCGTAGTTTTGTCAACGAGAACTTAAACAAGATCTTGGTTGAGGTAATCACTTATTGTGATGGAAGCTATGGGCGTTTCTTGGTTCTGGTCAGCTTGGGTATTGGTTGTACTGTCTGGTACGGGTATGCGCCTGGCTCTGTCTATTCTGCTCCCGAGGGTGGGGTGTTCACACCGTTTAACACATATTCTTCTTTTTTTGATGCACTGTATGATGCACCAAACTTTCGTAAGATTCATTTTCTTGAAAGAAACGATATTTCCGAATCGGTGGCCAATGCCATTGGGAATGAGCAGCCTTTTGCTGAGATAATGATCCCTGCTAGCGGAAATGCTCTTAAGGGTGTTGGTTTAGGTGTGATGGTTGCTTTCTTTCTAGCGGTAGGTATAGTACCTCATGCTACTAATGAAAATAATGAATATGAAAATAATGAATGATGATGAATCCAAAATTAATGTATAAGTATAAGAGTTGTTATTATTTTCTTCCTTCCACTACCATTTTTACTAGATATTTTAGTACAGTAGAAGATCCTTTACTGCAGCAGCTGTCTACTATTCTTGATAATATCTTATATTCATATGAGGATGATTTATATAATATTGACCAAATCCTTAATAGGGAAATACTACTATCTGGTAGATACGTTCTATCTCCGCTTGAAGTTATATTCATAAAAAAAAGCGAGATCTTTCAGTTTTATTTAAATTATAATGAATACTATAATTCATTCATTGATATTCCCGATTTAATGAATACCTCAGATCCTGATATAAAGATTGCGGTTCTTCCAACTAAAGAGGATACATTCTTGTTATTGGGATTATCCCAATTATTATTACGTCTTTCTGGTCGCGAGCAAAGAAAAGGTAAAATGATTAACGAATTCAGTTTTATGGAAAAAGAGTTATATGTCAACCTTCTAATAAAAGAACCAGTGGATAGACTGTACAAGCTTGACTTAAAGGATTCATTTCGCATTATTTCAAATAGTCTTATTTTAGATAAGGTTAAGCCTCTTGTTGGTGAGGGTTCAGCTGTTTATGACCTAATTTCATCCTTTCTTCATCTCCATATCATTGATGATGATGGTCATCATAAGGCAGATATATGCAAGCTATCTAAGCTTATTCTCCCATTGGGTGATATCACGAGGGTCTTATTCCATATAGTCTTAATGGACCTCGATCGTGAGTTTAAAAAAAGGTTTTCTTCGATAAGATATTATAGACTTTTAGATGAAGTTTATATTCTGACTAATGATGTAATCTTCGACGATAAAGCTGGGTATGCTCTATTGGAAGAACTCGGCCTGGCTGGCCAGATTGAGTCAATTGGACCTGGTGATGATCCCCTTCTGTGTCGCAGAAGTTGGTGTTCTTATACCAACTCGGTTTATTTGGGCTATGATAAATATGTACGCGTGTTTTCAAAATAAATGCCGTGCCCGGGAAGTTGAAACTTTCATTTATCAACCTCTTCTTATGCTTCTTTTCTTAGGGGGGTGGTCTTTCCTTCTCCCGAGAATCTTCGATTACCTCTAAGACCCTTTGTCCTTCTGGAAGTAAGAGCATTGGTGGTTCTGTAAGAGCTTTTTCTTCTGTGTTATTCTTAGCATCTAACTGTGATTTGATCTCTTTGTATCTCTCGGAAATCTCACTTTCCTTCTGATTTAATTTCTCATTGAGAGTCTGATTTTCTATCTGTAGTTGTATTAACTCATACCTTAGTGATTTGATTATTTCTTTTCCAATGTGATCTAGGAAAGACAAGTCGTTGATATGAATTGGCTCAGTATCAACCCAGACATCTTTGTCATGTACAGGTATCCTCTTGTTCCCCAGCTTAATCCCCAGCCTGACCTGGCTGTCTTTCTTGAAGATGTTAAGAGTGTGCCAATCAATTCGGAATTTGGATTCTATCGATACCAGTTCTGTACGAGATGGGTCTTTGTACTGTGCCTCAAACCATTCTGGCATGATCAGGTTTTTCGCTGGTCCCTTGTACTTGAGTACATTTTTTCCTTCTGTTGAGATGTAGAAATAGGCTTTCGGTGCTAAAAAGTATCCTTTTATGATTCTGTCCTCTAGCTTAAACTTGCCCAAGACAGAAGAAATCTCTTCATTAGGTAGTGGGTGACCAAGCACAACAGAGTCTGTGTCAGTGTAGTAGCAGTCCTCTCTTGAGATATAAGGGTACATATGGATCCTAGCGGAGGCAGTTATCGCAGCAGCTAGTTGGACAGCAGAGTTCTTCGGTGGATTCCAATAATCAGGGCCCTTCTCGGTATTGCTATGGTAGGCAACGATGTACTTATTCTCGCAAAGCATATCACCGAATATCAACTCACTATTCCTGATCAAATCTTTGTATCGATATTCATCGCAGACCTCGGTTGTCGTGCTTTTAGGGTTAATGCCAAATCTACCGTATAGGGAATTCATTAGTATCTTGTAAACATAGGCCATTGCTTCATTACCCGATTTCCTCGCATCTAACCTGCTCTCAAAGAGTGAGCTAACAAAGCTCCTGAATGGGCTTTCCATCCTCTTAAAGAGGTAGCCCGAGATTGGGAGCACCATGTAGCCTAGGCCTCTAGCATACTTTAACTCCTCGGTATAGTACACTCCAACAAATTCTCCGGTTGGAAAGAGGAGAGTGTTATTCTTGTCACGATAGGGAAGAAAGGGCTTTTTGATAGTCTTCGGACATACCACATATGCCTCAATAAAACCAAACATGCTATCTAAGTCCTTGCTTTCCAGATTCGAATGCCAGACAGGTTCACCACCCGGCATTGGAAATTCCTTCATTACAAAGGGATAGAGAGAGTTCACATCGTAGTAGTAGAGGTCCTCGCCATATGGCTTGTATGTATCTGTATGACCTCCGTAGTAGGCACGCCTTATGAAGGTGTCTTCATTCTTGTTTGGGATGTGGATTGGAAAATTAGATACATCGTAGTATTTTAAACGAAAGATGCTAAGAGCAAGTGAGGGAAGGGTTATCTTGCTTTCAATGTCCACCTGGTACAGCTCCCAATATATCTCTTGAGCTTTTTGCATTACTCCACCCAATAGACGAATATCCTGTTTCATATAATCCAACAATTCCCTTCGATTATTAATCAGATCCTCCACTTTCAGTTCGTCATATGGGATTGAGATGGAGCCTTTAGGGCCAAGATCGGGGCAAAGATTCTTACCAAGGGAGCTCAGTTTGCCAGGGAGTAGATTCAAGGAGTCTCTGAAGCGGAATAACATCTTCTTACCTGAATAGACTGCTAACTCGTAAAGCCTATGGTTCCTCATCAGTGGTTTAAGCTTCAAGCTCTTGTGATGATATGCTAGGTGCTTAAGCAAGAGAATTCCATCGAATCTAGAGAAGTTGTGGAAGTAAATAGTGAAAGTTGATTTTTCTTTTCGAACAATACTTAATATCCTTAATACAAAGTCATAAAGTACCTTTGTACTCCTTTCTTCAAAGGAATCCAAGATTATAGAGTAGTCTTCACTGAAGTAGTAATTAATCATTATCTTATTTATCTTATCACCGGGGCAAACCATCATTAGACCTGCAGCATAAGGCTTATGAATGTTATCAAGATATATAGTCTCGGTATCGGCAACTATGAATGCTTTCAGCTCAGTCCTACGTGGTTTGAGTGCTGTGATATGGGTTGGATAGCGACTATGCTTACCATGTTTGATCTTTCTTGCTGTAATAGGCTCCTCGATCTTACTCAATTCGCCTTCAATGATTGAAGAAAGTGTGTTATATCTCTCCTCCTCCTTCTTTTTGCTGTCCATATAGACTCGGATCATGAGTCGAACTATATAATCGCCGTCGTAGACTTCTGCATATTTCATAATATATCGAGATATATGAGCATAGACATCACTTTTTGGAATTAACTTACCATCCATATAAGTGAGGGGGATAGCCTGACCTAGCGTAAATGAGATCTCCTCCCCGTAAGAGCGCATCATGGTAAAGGTAATTGTGAACTTACCGTAACCAGATAAGGAAGGGTAAGCAAACTTGTTTAAGAGATCCATGGTTGCAAGACTAAGTAGGACAATCTCGTTAACAAGAGGGTAAGGCTCAAAGAAGTTATGTGATGCAATCATTAAGCCAGGATGCGGTTCCTGGTGTGCAGTTCGTTCTATCTTTTGAAAGAAGCGAGTCAATAACTGTCCAGTAGTTGCGTTGATGGTTTCATTTTTTCTAGCCATCATTTTATGATTCATTATCTTTTTATTCATTCTCAATAATGAACACAGAAAGACATGCCACCCCTGTATTCTAATTTAGCTGAGAATTTATTCCACATTTCCTCATGTGATTTCCATGAATCATTATAACTAGTATGACCTACACCGCAAACTTTTTTCACATAGTCACCGTAACAAGTCACTATTTCATTTATCTTATTATCCCAAATAATCTTGTCCTGCTTGCTTATATTCTCAGGAATATTTTGATTTAAAAATTCAGTAAGATACTTTTTAGAGATTACATGATTTTCATAATCAAATGAATTTCTACATCTAAGATGATGAATAACATTCATATAGATGAACTTGTTAATGATTGAAAGCGGAGGGCCCAAGCTACGAAAGACATTGAGATAAGCTATTGGAATTAAATTGCTAGTATTAGCTGTCGTTATGAAGTTGTCGTGTACAGTGTATATAGGAATATTCCTAAATTCAAGCATTTCTTCAACTACTTTCATTGCAATAAAGGCATCCTTCTGATGGATGAAATTGACGAAGGTAGAGGTCTCTGTCTTCCTACGATCTCTCTTATCAGAAGACACTCTGAGAGTAACCCGACGCTTCTTCTTATGAAGTCTATCATAAACCCATATTAATATTGGCTCCATTTTATGATAATCCTGAACCGTTGTAAAGTAACTAACATTATATGTTACAGCACTCCCCCTAGCAGACGCGACCCAGCCTATAAGGCGTATCAACCTGATCAGGCATTCCATTCCAGGATATTTTTCCTTGAAGAACTTAAAGCAGACCTTGCCAACAAGGAAGCATTCCTTACGAGTGAGGTGTTGAGAGAAATGCTCCATCAGATCGGTTGAAGTGCTCATTAAAGTTTTTCCATATATAATAGGCATAAAGATACTTTTGACAATCTTACGATTGAGGTGCTTGCAAACAACCGAACAAAGATTATCCTCAAGTTCTGCTTTCATGAACTCCTTGAGCTCTTCGAGGAAGAATAAATAAACATCTTTGATTTCATCATCCTGAGATGGGAAGAGATTCGTTCTCTCAGCCAGGGTCTCATCCAACAAAAAGTAACTCATGATTTGATATGCACTGGATGCAGCGTCCTGGGTAATAGGGACATAGTCCATCAAATAGTCATATTTCTCAAGCGCGAGTGCAAACATATTGGCACAGAACTGAAAAGGCCGTTTAGCCGCCGTTGTGTAACTAGGTAAATTTTCAAGGGTACCCAGGGTTTTTCTGTTCTCATCGATAAAAGCAAGAAAATCAACAGCATTTCCGATTGTGTTGAAAGATTCAAAATGGAAGGCAGTTGCCAAACAAGCTATAGCATTTGCCTTTTTCGGACACGAACGTCTGATCTCATTTTGATCAGCAAAGACGATCAGGCTTCGTGCAAGATCACGCTCGTGGAAATGTAAAATCCCACTGCGATAGATTCTTCCTCGGAAGTCAAGAAAGGCCGGTAAATAAAATTTATAGCCATTGTAGGCACTTGCCAGATTGAGAATCAATCGTTCATAGCGAGAACGCTGTATATTCTTAATAACAGAATTTAACAAATCATTAAAGGAAAATTCTTTGTTTATAATCTCATGCTTCATGTGATACTCCCTAAGAAAGGGGTATACCTCTCTGATATTCAATTCTTCCAGAAATTTTGGCATAAGAAGACCATTGTCAACAAAACTGTCCTCAAATTGGATAAGATAATCCAACCAATCACTGTTGATTGTAAAGGGCTGACGCTGCAGCGCGTTCATTACATTACACAGATGCTTGTAATTATTTCTACAATATTGATCATCATTACCTATATAAATATAAAAGTGATTAAGGTTACCGGAACTTAACAGGCGGTAACGATCATATATTTCCCCTGTTGGCCCACTTAAGTAACCCCCTGATAGATCAGACAGATATCTAGGAGATTGATCATCCGGACAGGCACTCTTCCAATCAAGAGGTGGGCATATCATAGGAAGGTTGAGCTTGATCGGAAGTAATGAGATATCAAACTCGCAGACTATGAATAGATTGCTCGGACAAAAATAACCACCTTTAGACTTTTTCTTAACAACTCCGGAAAAACTTTCAACAGTAATAGAACTGACCAATCCCCGCTCTTTCATAAACTCGAGTAAGTGAACGCCGAAGGAATACAAATTCTTTTTCGTCTCAGACATATGAACATTTTCCATTTTCTTTTTTGAGTAGTGCGATTCCAATAATTTAGAATGTGTCCGGACACAAGAGTCTAGTTGATCAATCAAAGAAGAAGCACGAACCATCGTTTCGGTTTCAGGTGTGCTGAAAAGTATTCCCAGAACATGAATGATTAATGCCTCAAGAGTATATTGACCGAACTCGTCAAGCATGTCTTTCTCATCATTAGCTAATTTATCAAGTAGATAATCCTTGGCTGAAAGTCTATCCGTCTGTATTAAGATCTTAATCAAGTTCGGAGCTTGTTTATATATAGAGCCCTCATTGAACTTCATAGTTAAGTCTTCTATTTCCATTTGCATATCACGTAAATATTTATCGGATAAAGGAAACCCCGATTTCTTATCTTCCAATAGCTTCAAAACTGACTGCTTATAGACAAGAGATTTGGTCTTAACCTCGTCTTCAAGCAATTTCTTTTCCCTTAATGCAATATGATCCTCTAAAGCAGTATATAAAGAATACAAAAACGAACATAGATCTGTTGAACTTCTTTGCTTCTCGTTTAAAGACTGAAAAATCCACAATTTTTTAGGCATGGCATTCCTTTTTGATTTTTTATTATAAAAAGATAACTAAGGGCTTTTTCCTGATCTCTTTTCATTTTTTTAATCAGTTGTCTCAACCCAGTGGATTCAGTTTCATGACTCCTGCATCTTTGTAAGTAATCGGACACCCTGTTCCAACTACCTCATCAGGAGAACGGCAATAAATAGAGGTTTTGTTGTCTCCTCTATCTATAGGATTTCCATTATTGAATTAATAATGCGCCTGTACCCCAAAACTGTACCCACCCTCTATTAACTAGAGGAGAGAGACATAGTTATCTCTAAAGGGGGGTGTTTTGCGTGGAGTACTTTTTGCCCTATCACTAGTGGTTACTCCCGATCCGAAGCACCCCTTTTCCATTCATAGAGAGATCCTATCGTCAAAATCAATAAAAAGGCCATCATGGACCAAGATCCAAACGGATCAATCTTGTTGAGAGATACTGCCCAAGGAAAGGAAAAGGTTACTTCCGGATCAGGAATAATAAATAAAATTGAAACAAGATAAAATCGTATATCAAAACGACTTCTGGCATCACCGGAAGGATCGAAACCACATTCGTAGGCCGACAATTTTTCTGGATAGGTCGAACTATTGGAAGAAAATGGAAAAGGAACACCGAGTGGGATCAAAGAAACTAGCGGACTGATCACTAAATAGATACAAATAGGTGCAAATTCTGACATCACCACAGCCCACTTGGTTCTCTCGCTCCTTGCTCGCGGAGCGGCATACCGAAATAAAATAAGGATTCAATCCAGCCACAGGTTCCCCTACGGCTACCTTGTTACGACTTCACACCAGTCTTTGAAGTCATATTATGAACCCCAACTTCCAAAGGCATTTTCGGGGACTAGCCTCCTTCCTTCTTTCTTCGATCGGAATACGAATGAGATCAAAAAGGCCATCATTGGGGCAAACGATGCAATAGCTTCGGTTAGAGCAAAGCCCAAAATGGCATAACCAAATAATTGTTTAGCCAATGATGGATTTCGCGCCACGGAATGAATCGAGGAACTAAGGACGTTTCCAATACCGACAGCAGCTCCCGCTGAAGCAATTGTAGCAGCTCCGGCACCCATTGATTTCGCACCTTCTAACATCTCGAGTTTAGAATTATCCTCACGCTTTTTCATTCACTTATGTTCTAGGGGGAACGAATAGTGGACAAAGGCTTACATCGTTCACTATCAACTTCAAAATTTTAAGCCGATTTTCTCTACATGAACTACATGAATGGCAATTAGGGGAGGGGCAGCCCTATAGAACGCCGAAATTCCTCGTCCGTAAAGTGTCTATAGAAGTCCTTGTAAAAGCCATGGTCAACGTTCTTTAAGCCAGTTGTAAGAGAGCGGAGACTATTAAGTGAATCATCCATAATAAAGCGGCTTGGGGGAAGGTCGAATGAGTAGAGGAAGAGGGGCGGGAACCTATCCTCAATGAAGTGATAGGCTTCCTTCCTTACATCTGAATAGGGCGAGAGTTCCATAATGCCCTCTATATTAGGCTCACTAAGCATTAGATGGGTAAGTCTTTCCTGAAGGAGACCCTTCTGCTCTAACACTCGGAGTTCATAATATTCAAGGCGAACAACCTTAAAGCAAAAATCTCCTTTCATATTCCAAGCTCGAGACAAGTTCTCCTTCACTAGCCTTTCGTAATCTCCTGGATTATTCTGCGGGGGCAAATTGTAATAGTCTCGCGCTTCAAGAATCTTAATTCTTTCGTAAATCTCATATGGATTCACTCTGTCGGAACTTGCCGCCGATTCCGGGGTAATCACGGGAAGAAGATTGGAACTTCCAGCACCGTTGTCAAAATGGCATGTCCAGCCAAAGTCGAGAGGTTGCGAGCCTATTTCAGCAATTAAGAAGTCAAATGGTATAAGGTGAAATAGCAAAAATAGAAAATCGATATAAATAAAATAAAACAAAATGAACCCAAAATATCTTACTACGAAACTACTGCAAAGGGAAAGTATGAACCGTGAAAACATGAAAGACCTTCTCTTTTTTCTTTTGAGAGAACCACACAAGGGAATACGGATTCGAACCGTATTTTCTTTATTCCTTTTCCCTTCCTCTCCCTTACGGTCGAATGAGTGTAACTGAGTTACACGAATCTTCGTTACAAAGCAACTTCGTACCGTACGGTCGAATGAGTGTAACATAGGTTGAACATAGTTCAACTCAACGAATGAGTGTAACATAGTTACACGAACAACTCCGTACCTTGGTACCTCTCCCGTTGTGGGGGCTCCACGGCCTCTCAATCAGAAATGAATACGCGGCAAACAAGACGAGATAGTAATCTTTTTTACGAAATACAAAATAAGTGCCTTAGACTTGCTTCCTTTGTTTTTACTTTGTTATGGATGGACATCTCACTTTACGTCATTTCATCATTTCTTTTGTTTGTCCAGAACATCGTAAATAGCTCTAGTTGTTATTGTGTATATGTAGTTTTATTTAGTATCGATAATCGTCTGATTTCAACTCATTTTAGCTCTAAGAGTTGTTTGCGCCGTGCGCCCCATTTGTTTCGTTTTCCAGGTCTGGAGTTGTCTCCGCTGCTAGCTCAGAAGGATAAGCCATGTAATAATCCCTCAAAAGTAAGGCCTATTCCTGATTGGCCCCATTCGTTTATGTCAATCTAGCCCGTGCTAGCTCTTAAAGGGAGGATGCTTCCCCGTCCATTGGCCCGGGCGAAAAAGGCATTCTAATCCCCTATGACTCAACCTTTCTTTGTTTCGAATGAGTTGAACTATGTTACACGAAACAGAGTTCTGTTCAACGCTTCGTACCTTAGTTTCACATAGTGAAACTAAGCGACTACGTACCTCACGGAGGCAGAGTAGATGCAATCTAGATACGATCAGTTCATCTTGCTTGATGTCTGCTATTAATGCTATCAAGCCAGGGCTTGAAACAATAAAGTGCGACCTATACACTTAAAGGAAGGGGCCGACTATTCGATAGAGAGGACCCATATGGTGGGTAAGCGCGGGGGAATTGCCTAATTAGGCACCAAAGCCTCGGTTCCCCGGAGCTGCGCCCTATGTAGAGTAGACTATGTAGATAAACATTTTTTATTTCCCCGTTTGTGTAATCAGTTGTTAGCTTAGTCTCTAATTGTTGTATGCGTTCAAATGAATAAGTAAGCTGACCTGCTTATTTTCCCGGATAGGGAATTTGTAAGCTTCGCATCTACTATGCTGTTATGCTGTGGTCTATTGCTGCTTCCTTTCCTAGTGGCTGTGGTACTCGGCATCAGCCTTCCTTGTAATTTAGCTAGCTATGTGTTAATCACAGACGGTATCTTAGAGAGCAAAGTCACCATTTGATCATTAAAATAGTGCATCGTCCATTGATTATCTTATACATTTATACATTTTCTAGTTATTCTCTCTTGGTTTCGGGAGCAGGAAAAGATGTAATTGACCTAGAAAGGTGCGAAACCCTAGACCATAGAATAGAGCCAATGGTGCTGCTTCGGACTAGCCCACGGAATGAGTTTCACTATGTGAAACGAATATGAAAAGCAACTTCGTTAACCTGAGTTTCACTATGTTACACTCATTCGAAGTTGAACTATGTGTAACTATGTTCAACGAATCGTTCAACTCATTCGATGATAAATGCGAGTTCCACTTTCTGCATCCCCCTCTATAGGCGTAGACCCTCCCTTTCTAGAATAAAAGCTTGCTTCTTATTCCCGTGTTTGATCTCTTCCATCTCTGCCTGGCTCGTTGTCACCTATGTTGAAGAAAGGTTTGGAACCTTGTAGAGAAGGATCTTCCTCTCAACAGTCGAGGCTCCCCCCTGAATAAGTAAGGCCCCGTTAGCCTGGGCGAAGAGATATAGAGAGATATAGTAAGGATTGAAGCCTCCTTCGGACCCTGACGTGAACGGACGCTTTCTCATTGCCTTATTTGGGCTCCAGTCAGGCTAGGAAAAAGCCTCGAATCAAAACCTTTCACGGCTAAGCAAGAAAACTCCTGCGCATCCGTTTTCTTGCTCGTTGCTTGTTCTTTCGCGTCAGCCCTTGCTTGTTTTGTTGTTGTTAAGTCAAAAGGATGGGACTCTATAATATTGAAAGAAAAATGTAGAACCTAAAAGGAAAAGAACATAGGAATTACTAGTCTTAGAATCGAGTTGGACCGAAATAAAGGTTTGATTTCTTCGAGCGATCGTGCGATACTTTTTCTCTTCTTATTCGAGATATTATGTGCAATTAAGAAACCTACTACTGAATCTAATGAGTTAAAGTAAAATAGAAAAAGGATTCGATACAATTGAAAAGAAAAGAAATTTCATAATCATTTTTAATGCTTTTCCATTTTTTTTCCCTACAATAATTGAGTTTCATTTGTGAATTAAGTTAGACGACTTCTTATGACTTTTTACTTTAAAAAAAAGTTGCCATATCTCGGCAATAGGGTCTGTTGATTTGGAATCACGCTCTGTAGGATTTGAACCTACGACATCGGGTTTTGGAGACCCACGTTCTACCGAACTGAACTAAGAGCGCTTTCTTATCACAGTAGATACGACTGTAAAGAAAAAGGATTCTTTTTGTACCACCAATACATCTTGCATGCATCTAGTCTCATAAAATGAAAATATGTATGTCCGAATCGATCTCAACGGATCCCTCGTTACTGCCCAGAGGAGAAGAATAGGTGGGGATGAAGGGATTGGAACCCGTGAAATTTTTTACCCAAAACAAAGGCGCTACCAAGCTGCGCTACATCCCTTTCAATTGGTCTACAACAGTGTCATTGTAGAGAATCCCTGCCCTGTTTTCCTCTACATCGTTATTTCCTCCATCGATATAAAATGGATCTTGCCATTTATTCTTTTTTGGTCTTTATTGATTTATATACTCATCATCATCCCGCCGTTCCTACCAACGCTTACTTACTTATGAGCAAAAAAAAAGGGTTCTAAATAAGAAGCCCTTTGATTTGAATAAGCGAGGCTTTCCCGATAGAAAGATTTGCATGCAACAGAGATCCCAATTCCGTGTATCCGGGTAAGCAAGCCCTGCCCGCCAGCTTCCACCCAGACAAAAAAGGTGAGCGCCTAGCGCGAAAGCTTGCTTGACTAAGTAATATAAGGCAAGAAGCAAGTGATCCTTCTAATACAAGCTCTCCGTCGCTGGTCATGTCGACTTCAGCCCCTCCGGACCTTAAAGAATTCCAACACCCTATAAACTTAACAACAACAAATAAACAATTTCTAAATAACCAAGGAAGACGCTTATAGTCTTTAGACTAATACTCACGCACAACGGCTTCAACAAGAACTATATGAATAGCTAAGTAGCGCTAGTCTAAACTAGAAGCCGTTGCTTGTTGGCTTTCACGGTTTAAGGCGTAGCATTGGAATTGCTATGTAGGCTTTTGTTTACCGAGGGTTCGAATCCCTCTCTTTCCGCATCTTAACCTAATTAACTAATGTTACTGACCGAAATGTATCAAATAACAATGGAAATCATTATGGAAACTGTTAGACCTTTCTTTGATATAGATTCTCTATTCCTAATTGCAGTTTTTCGGAAAAGAGTGGACAAGGAATTAAAATCTCCCTGCCGATCTATGATACATGAATAGGATAAAAATTTAGATCAAACCACTCCTTTATGCTATTTCATCTGGCTTCGATTATTCAATCTATAGTTAGCGCGTAGTGGGAAAAGAAAGAGAGAACAAGCGTTATCGCACAACCCTCGAGGCTTTGAAGTCCATAGCGCCCGATTCGATCACTCTATCGAGTAGAAGTCCAGGGATGCTTCAATCGATTCTTAACACCTTGAAAACTCCCTTCCTTATTTTGGATGAGAAGGCAAATTGTTAGCTTTCTCGGCTTAACGACTCTTTCTTCGGCCGCCCGGGACTGCTCTTTAAAACTTCATCCAGTTAATCGATATCTGTCAGTCTTTTCAGACTTCCCCTTCTTCCTCTAAGCACTTTGACTCTTTAAGAAAGGGAGTGAGAGTGGTCGAAGCTAGTGAATTGAATACCAGACGGGGTAGAAGGTTCTGTTCCTATTGAATCAGATCTGGCTTTTGCTTACTCCTGTCCATACGACCCGAGGGAAGAAGCTCCTGTCTCTTCTGCATTTGACCTGAGACTGGGAGTTGAACTCTCTCGATTTAAATAGACGGCTAGGAAGGAAAGAAGCATGGAAGCCCCTTATAGATTAGCAAAAACAAAGAAACTCTTTCTAAATAATATATTGGTTGTTGTTAAGTTAAAGGGGAGGAAACTCAACTCAAAAGGAAGAGTCCCTATCTCCATAAGAGGAGCAATACAGGAAGAACCGCAGCTATTGAAAATAAGCGATTTTAGCCCTTATGGCACGTTGTTGGAAGTTTTATCGGAAGATAAGTAGGCAAGGAGTGACCACCATCCAGATAGATGCTTTTTGAGTTCCCGGCTCCCGGCCTTAAAGAAGGAATACGAGGCGCAAAGCGTAGTGGATCTACTATTCCAGCTATCTTACTTCCCGAGGGGGAAGAAGCTGTTCTAGCTCTTGGCGACTCGGAACGAATGGTAACATGGTTCGAGATAGAGATGATGAGTAGGGAAAAGCCTTACTTAGCCATAAGAAAGGGATGTTGCTTCTCCCGCAGCTAATGTCGCCTCTGCCGCTGCATCGCTCTCATCTTAATGGCATCAGTCAAATGGAGGCAGAGAGACTAGAAGTGAATACCCGGTTTAGACCGTCGGGGAAGTCGACTCAGCAGTTCTTGCTTTTGTTTCAGAAACTGTGATAGGGGAAGCCGCTCTTTTCCCTGTTTCCACTGTTGAAGGAAAAAAAAGAGGGCCGCCCTAGTATTGATAAAAAGTATATACGTGTTTAAGCGCTTCTTTAGGGTATGTAACCTGAAAATCCCATTTTTATTCATATATGCGGTTAGGCGCTGGCCATGTTTATTATCTTCACGCGGGGATGGCCCTCATACTGAAATAGCCCGTATATGAATATTACATGCCTTGTCCTTTATTGGAGTTCGGGTTAGGCACAGGGCGGAGGAAGAGTTTTCTGCATACCCTATGTTCAAATAGATCTATCATGCTAATGCGTCCCTGTACTACTGCGAGTCAATTTCAGCATTTAAGATTTTATTCTAAGATGGACCCTTGTATTGATAAATTCCTTAAAGGTTTTTATGACGAGCTTGCTGCTACTATGATTGAATCTGACTTCAAGGAGAAGGAGGGCTCCAATGTTGCTCAATATCATGGGTCGGTGTTTGACTTGTTGGAAGCAAATAAACCTTGTACCAGTTTACCGGATGCTATAAAATTACAAGAATCGATTGGGATAATCTTATAATTTCCAAAAGGGAAATGATGGTCAATCTTGGAATTTCTCCTAGTACCAAGAGAAGAAAGACATATGATGAGAATGGGAAATGGGTTGGCACAGAGCCCATTATGGTTAAGGATTTAGCAGGCCTTGGGGATTGTCTAATCTCAGATTTCCTTGATGATATTATAGAAAGGGGGAAGTCCTTACGTGGATTGAATCCTAGGGGGCTAGACGGAGATGAGCTGGACCGTTTAAGACTCCTGTTAGAAAAACGTAAACTGCGTGAAAAAGCATCAGAAAGCCAGGAGGGCTTCAAAGAGGAAATCGGAAGAGAATAGTGAGTAGGGGTGAGTTGATCTTGAGGTTAATTTAATTCTCCCCTGCCGTCTTTTGTTTGACAACAAATCCATCCTCTTGAATCAGCTCTTTTAGCTCGAGTCGACTCTTCTTCCTCCAGCCTTAAGCTTTGCACTAGGTTGAGTCTTCTTTCTTCACTCTCGTTCTAGAAGGCATTCTGTCTAGCAGCATGGGATGAAGACGATTATGTGCAAGAACATTTTCGGAATAAGGCACTGTACCGCTAATTCCGTATCGTATATTGAAGTGGAGGAAGCTACAGTACAAGAGGAAGAGATAGGAGGGAGGATCTCTCATTAATATAGTTGATGTCGCCGAGGATCAATAAAGAATCTCCATTTCACTATGTGGTCAGTCTCTCACTATGTTTTGTAGACTTCAGTATCATGACATAATCCCCACGTAAGCGGTATTATCATTTGACTTATTTCCCCTAACGTCTGTATTGAAAGGTTCATAGGTCATTTACGCAAATAGATGGGACAACTAAACTAAAGTCACTTGAATGAAGAGAGGACTTATCGGGTGATAAGTCCGATCGATAAGCTTCTTTGAACCCGGGGGTTCCTTGAAGACATTGTAGAACCCCCATGTCGTAGCCTTCGAGGTAAGCTTACTCCGGGTGGAGGGAGCTTACCGGTCTCTCCGAAGGTACCTAGAAGTGTAGTCATGTCAGTTCCGGTAACACATAAAGGCAGTAAACTAAAGAAACTCATTGTAGAAACCCCTTTCGCAACCTTCGAGGTAGGATGACTCCGGGTGGAGTGATACTACCGGTCTCCCCGAAGGGAACTAGAAGTGGAATAAGTCAATTATCAGTGGCAGTCTAAAAAATTCCTTACTTACTCCGAAGCTAAAGATAGTATTCTAATAACCCGAAGGCAATTGTAGCCTATCCCTGTTTATCAATGGGTGGATAGAAAGCGGGTACATGCTAGGGTCACGAAGTGCAAAAGAGAGAGGCTTTCGGTCCATGCGGAAATGAAAAACGCTAACCAGGCTTTTTCTTCTTCTTCTTACCCCTGTACGTATGCTTATTCTTATTCTTATTCTTAATCGGAGGATGCTTGAATAGAGTAGGTGAAGAGTGGCTTTGAATAGCGGGGTTATTGGGATCGTCCGAGGGTTGACTCCGGCCTTGCTCATCTTTTCTGAGACTATCAGAAGATATACTAGCTATTAGAGACCTTAATTGTTCAATCTCTCTGTCTTTCATAGCATTTTCTTTTTGAAGACACTCCAAGTTATATTCTAGTATCCTTTTTTCTTGTCCCGCATAGTCTGTCACATTCAATGGTGTTGTATCAACCCAAGTTTGGTTATTGTCAAACACGGGTTCCCTCTTGGTATTCACTTTGATGCCTAGGTTCACTATTTTCTCCCTTTTCATGACGTTCAGGGATTCCCAATCTATTTGGAAGTTAGTTTGAACAGGGATCTGCTTAGTTTTGTGTAATTCAGCGTATTGTGTCTCAAACCATTCTTCATTGACCAATGATTTAGCTATACCCTTATGTTTCAGGACTCTTTTCTCTTCAGTTGTCAAAATATAATAACTCTTAGGCGCTAAAAAGATACCCTTCTTGACAAAGTACTCCAGTTTAAACTTACCCAGCTCAGTGGAAGAGATTACTTCATCCGGAATAGGGCTTCCAAGAACCACGGAGTCGGTATCGGTGTAGTAACAGTCGTCTCGGGAAATGTATTGATACATATTAATACGAGAGCAAGCCGTTATAGCTGCAGAGATTTGAACCGCCGAGATCCTAGGGGGATTCCAATCCTTATCCTCAGCCCTGTTGGTAATATAACTAACAATATAGTAATTTTCGGTGAGCTGGTTTGCGGACGTGAAATTGTCCTTCCTCAGAAATTCCTCATATCTCTCTCTATCGCAGAGCTCGGTAACTGTACTTACAGGATTTATCCCAAATCTACCGTAGAGGGAGTTCATTAGGGTCTTATACACATATGACATAGCCTCATCACCCTCCTTCTTAGCCCTTTGTCTGCTGCCATAGAGCTCGGATACAAAGGCTTCGAAGGGGCTGGCCTTCTTCTCAAACAAATATCCCCGGAGTGGTATAATAGTGTAACCCAAATCCCTGGCATACTGAAACTCCTCACTATAATAAACTCCAGCGAATTGGCCTGTTGGAAATAATAGTGTATTACTATTCTTATCCCTATAAGGCAAGAAGGGGCGGATAATATCACTGGGACAAACGACCAAGGCCTCAATAAAGCCAAACAGGTCGTCCAATCTCTCACCCTCCAAATTGCCACGCCAGACCGGTACACCACCAGGCATTGGATAGGTTTTCATGATAAAGGGGTAGAGGGAGTTTACGTCGTAGTAGTAGAGGTTCTCACCGGAGGGGATATACGCATCCGTATGACCACCATAGTACCCACGGCGAATGAAGGTGTCCTCGTTTCTATTAGGTATATGGATAGGAAATCTCTTTTCATCATAGTATTTCATACGAAAGATCCTGGTTGCAAGCGATGATAAAGTCATCAACTCCTCGATATAAATCTGGTAATTTAACCAGTATATCTCTTGCGCCTTAAGCATCACTCCCCCTAACAGACGGATATCCTGTCTCATATATGACAACAATTCCTCACCCCTTTCCTGCAGATTTGACAACCTCACCTCCTGATGTTGGATTGAGCCCTTAGGACCCAATTGCGGACATAATCTCTCTGCCAATGATGCCAGACTCCCTGGGAGCAAATTGCATGAATCTCTGAAACGCATAAGTAGCTTACGGCCCTTATGCACTTTCAGCTCGTAGAGCATATGGTTCCTTATCAGGGGTTTAAATCTGTAAATATTATCAGTACGTTCAACATAATGCCTCATAAAGAATATACCATCAAATTTGGCCAAATTATGGAAGTACACCGTTCGAACGGACTTATTAACAGTCAAGGTCCTCTCTAAGGAGTTAAGAAACTCAAACATCATTCTCTTACTCCTATCTTCCATCTTAGGTAGGAATTTCACGTGGGATTCACTGAAACGCGTTTCAATCTCATAATCTGCCTTTGAACCTACATCATCCCCTGGGGATACCAACATGTAACCAACGGCGTAAGGCACATGAGCATGACTTTTCTCGTCCAATAACGTCTCAGTATCAGCAACTATGAAGGGTCTCAGCTTCGTGGTCTTGGGTTTGATTGCGGTTATATGATTTGAATACCGAGGCTTTTCCTTATTCATTGATTTAGCCTCTGGGACCTCAAGACCAACTATGCTAGAACTAAGATCATCTAAGATAAGGGATAGTATATCTGAATTGGAGATGGATGGAGGCGCTATATAAAACCCGGGTTTAGCACCTGTGTAATATATACGAATGAAGACTTAACGTATCACGCTATCCTTATACTTCCTGCATATTCCATCAATGTTCTCAATATCATATCATATACTAATGCCTTGGGAAGAGGTTTACCATTCGAATCAAACAAGGGAATAGCCTTTCCAACGGTTAATCTATATATACCGGAGGAGGTTTCAACCACTAAACCTATGGTGAACTTAATGTAGTCTGAATCCATATTGTAAGCATAGCGGTATAATAAACGCAGGACCTCTAACGATATAATCACATAATCACAGGATCGAGCGTATGGCTCCACAAATTCGTTTTCCGCTAGGAGCGACCCCGTATATAGATTATAGAATAGCTCAGAACCCTGCATATCCATTAAACGACTCCAATTTCTAAGAATAAATGGATTCTTAAATACTTATTTATTCATTCTATTAAGGCTAGTATAGCGTCGGAAAAAAGGCTTGATTAGGGCCTCCCTTGGACTTCTTTTTTCAGAATGAATCCTACGACTCGCCGAATTACTAACAGAAGAGCCTATATTAGGGCTGGACCCTACACTAACTTTAAATGCATGATACCCCTTTAGGGTAGTATACTCTCGTAATAACTGCTTTATAAGGTAAGCAACTCCGATCCGTGAGGTGGACCCGATCCATGGGGTGGACCTTACCCTAGGATATACTCCTAGTCTACCTACTATTAAGGTATAGTTGTTCATGATGTTTTATTTCATTTCTTAAAAGGGACCTTTTGATATGTATTCATTAACCCTTTTTTCTTGAAGCTTGCTGGGGTTTCACACAGGTTTATTATATTCCCCCCGAAAGGTGTTCTTAGTAGCAATAGGCTACTAAAAGAGTTTGATTCTGTTTTTTGTTGCGCTAAGCTACAGACACATATAGAACATATTGTTATAGTCAGTGGATAGGTAGGAACACCTATACCTTTTAGTGGCTTCCTTGGTACCGGTTTGGAACTGAAAAGGGGTCCTCTCACACGCCGAGGGCTTCCTTTCAATTGCTTGGCCCTAATACCAATTAGTGCCTTCTATATAGCTCCGCAGTAAATTCCGTTCCGGCGCATAGAATTTCACGGATTCCAAGAAAAACGAACAAGTAACAGAAGTAGTGACCCACCCGTTGCCTTACCCATGGGATTGCTCCCTTCTCCAAGATACGTCTGCGAGAGTGCCAACTCGACCGCACGCCGAACAGAGAGACCGGCTTTTGGGACTTTCCGGGGCGAGGTAGAGGGTTACAGAAACGACAACTTTATATTCCTCGCGGAAGGCTCTAAGAATAGTAGAAGTGTAAAGCATTTCTGTAACTATTATATTCCTCTATAAGGCTCTCATAGCCTAGTAATGCATTTTTAAATGCTCAATCACTTCATTAATAAAATGCCAAATGCGTTCCTCAATCACAAGCTCTAAAGGGAAAAAAATAGAATCACCACATCCTCATACAAGAACTTCGCCACCTCTCTGGCCATGCCTCACCGCCCTTGCTTCGACCCATTTGTCTCAGCAGTATTCGGTAGCGGGGAGTGAAGTAGGTCATCACTATCAGTAGTCACGCAAAAAGTAGCAACGACGCCCTTTGGCGAAGGGTCTTCCAAGCCCTGAGATCGCGGAGTGCTGCGCGCTTCATTAATAGGAGTTATACACTGACTAGAGCAGCGAGGAGCTACAAAAGAAAAGAGCTCACTTTCTCCTCTAAGGGGCGTAGCGGTAGCATTCTCACTCAAGAAGGTTTGTCAGGACAGGAAGAGCTAACCCAAAAGACAAAGAGCAACAAAAGAGGCCGGGTCTTTCCCCTGCCCTCTCTCTCGATGGGGTGCCTTTCACTCTGCTTTGTGAACACTTTATCGCAATGCCGGAAGGTAGGATTTCAGGTTTTTTGCCAAGCTATGAATCTTCATCAATGGCATAGTAATAAGAGATAAATAAATTTTTTATTTGATGTTCCTTCGGCAAACACGACGAAAAAGGTAGCCGAACCACCTCCCTCAAGTGCTAGCGTACAAGAAGGAGCTTTCGGCAGTGAATCACATGTAGAAATACCAAAATGTTTAATCATCGAGATTTGTGCTTGGTCTTTCGCCTACCGTGTATGGTGTAACGGCATCTCGTGCCAAGAAAAAAGAAGGGGGGAACCTGGCTCACAAACCGGGGGATCTGGGGGCTTTTGCCCGCTCATCATCAATATAATTCTACTACTAGGTTAGTACCCATTCTTACTCTTGTCAGTCTCCGAGGGACATCGAAGACTTGGAACTACATCGAAAGACAATATTCATTGCCTCACTACCATCTCTCTCGTTAGGTAATTACCGAGGCGAAAGCAGCTCTCTCGGAAGTAAGTTTCCCCGCCATCTTAGTGGTACTAGTCTAATAAACTTTCACTTGAACTGCCAAGACTCGGATTTTTTTTTGTTGTGGTAACGCTCTTCTAGAATTACGTTTAACGTCCCTTTATGATATGCCTTTCCCGATCGGCGCCTCGGGTCGGTAGCCGGGCTCCGGGACATTACTACCACGGCGACTATCGACCCGAGCCCAAAGAAGGAAAAGAACGGACTAAAGCGAGGAGTTCATTAGCCATACGAAGGGGGACGGGGCCTACGAACTAGCCAATGGGCCAAGCCAAACTGACGTATAAAGCAAAAAGCATTGAAACTAACACGAGTGGGAGCAAGACTTGGAATCATAACAGAAAGCGCTACGGCTAGAGCTAATACAATTAGGCCAGAACGGAGTTACTTAGGTCCCATGCAAAAAGATCTTTTATACCGTACTTGTAGAAGTAGGCATAAGAGCTCTATCAGCTAGCTCGTTCTGGTCTAGTTGCGCCATAAGAGAAGGGCGGAGACTCCCGAAGCAGGGGAGCCACTCCTAGACCAGCAGAATTACATGAACGAGCGACAAGACCGATTGCAAGCCCTACACAAAGAGGGAGGTCTGCTCCAGGCCTCTTCCTTTCTCCAGTAATTCTGAAAACAGCTCTCGTTAGAGGCATGCCCTCTAACTTCATTTCTCTGATAGTGGGACTTGCTACGGCTGCTGTTCAGAAAGGCATTTTTGACGTCCCGTCTCCACCCTTTCGTACTACAAAAAGCACAAAGAAAGTTCGAGTCTTTATCCGGGGGTTCATTCATTATGAACTAAAAAGTGTAAGGCTGATTAGTGAGGTCTTAAAAACGTCATAGAATTCATGATCGGCCATTCCTTTTTTGCTTTCAGCAAGTAGGCGACGCGAATCTATGCTTTCTATGTTGAAATCGGATACCAATTGCTTGGATGCGTTTGAAAGCCTCGAGATGACTTGCAGAAAGAATTCATTCTAGGTTTGTCTTGTGTCTCCGAAACAAATGGTCCATTTATTGATGGGCGAACGACGGGGATTGAACCCGCGCGTGGTGGATTCACAATCCACTGCCTTGATCCACTTGGCTACATCCGCCCCTACCCCCGCACAGGTTTAAGTCTCTATCTACGATCAGATCCTTTCTGAACTCCCCTATGACCGCTTATCAAAGAGAAGCTTTTTCCTATACAAGGCAAGTCTATTCTTGTGTTTCGGAATTAGGGGAAAGAAAGCTTCAACAAGTAGAAGCTTCCTGGCAAGGCTTCAAATCAAACAAAGAGGTTGGGCTGTTCACTTCATTGATTTGACTTCACTTTACTTAAGATTAAAGATAGGGGCCGGGCGGGCAGTGAAGGCTCATTTAGTAGACAGCGAACGAGCAGCAAGCACCTACTCCTATCAAAATGAAAAGAAGCAAGCGGAACTTGAAGAAGCGAGCCTCTATCAGAGAAAGAGCCATTGCGCGCTAGCCGGGTTCCAAACCTGCGCACCCCTAAACTACAAGCTTTCTTTGAAGCCCCTACTTCATGGGATATTTGAAGAAGCCCTTTTCTACAAACCTTTCTATAATATTATATAATATAAGAGAAGCTCGAAGAGCTTTCTTCGCATGCTTGAGCGAGCGCATCCCCTTTCTATTAGTAAGGTTGTCAAAAGGCTTTCCTTTAGTTCCTTTATGACTAAACTAATATAAATAATAGGGGTAGGGGGTAGAGTAAGAGATTCGCCAGGTTTCATTCGATTTGTTGTGCATTGGATTAACATTGAGATGTCCAAGATAAAAGGAACGAGGGGAATACTTAGTAAGAACAAAAGAGGCTAAGACGAAGGTTGGTTCAAGGGTACTATAAAGGCGGTATGGAACGCCGTTGATTGGCTTTATAATAAGTAATACTAACCTTCATCCGTTGCACGCTGAAACTCTTTTTTTCTTTATAAAGTGAAGTCTAGCTAATGGAAAGTGCCTATGAATTAGTTCCAAGAAAGCGGCCCTTAACCTCAGGGCTTTTAGGAGGTAAGTTGGAGATCTACTCGCTTTAACTTTCTTTTTTGTCCAGATTGGGTTGGTGTTCAGTGTACCTTAGTACACGATCGAAAAGAATGCATGGCATTCCAATGTTATGAAAAAGGGAACAAGGAGTATGAAGGAGCGAGAGTACAGAAGTACAGAGCTTTAATCATAATGCTTTTCGCCCCTATGGAAAAGATCATCAGAGAGGAGACAACGCATTTACCGAGAAAAAAAAGGAAGGATCTAGAATGTTATATATTTCAGGAGCTAGATCAGTTGTAAATGCACAAGTCAGAAGTGCCTCTAAAAGAATTTATGGAATTGGCCCTATAAAAGCCATTCTGGTTCGTTATCGATTTCTAGTAGGAACAGCAGAAACTACCACTACATGCCCAGCAACATTTCCTAAATCCTTCTGCGAATGGCTGGGTGGAATTATCGATGGGGATGGTTGCCTGCAAGTAAAGAACCAAAAATATCCTACTCTTGATATTACTATGGGACTCGAAGATCTCCCACTACTACGATAAATCGAACAACATATGCTTTGTGGCAGTATTACAATGGAATCAAATGATAAAAAAGCTTTTCGTTATCAACTATGTAATAAAGCCGGAATGATAAAACTAAGAAATTGTATAAATGGGCATATTCGACATGAAACACGACTACTTCAACTACATCGTGTCTGTCAAGTGTTGGATATCCCGCCCATGGAACCTATTGCACTAGATGCTCAATCAAATTGGTTCGCAGGTTTCTTTGATGCTGATGGGCACATTGGTATCAATATGAGAAATCCACCACGAGGACCTGAACTAAGAATTGTAGTAACTAATAAGCTTCGCCAAGATGTAGAGTCTTGGAAGGTAGTATTCGGAGGAAATATATACTTAAATAGAAATAAAAAAGAAGGTTGCTATAGGTGGTGGGCACAAAGTCGAAAAGATGTGCTTTTTATGCTTTCTGACTTTCAATCTAGTACTTGGAGAAGTCATAAAGCGCGCCGATTCTTACTTATTGAGGAATTTTACAGGCTGATGGACCTCCGGGCATTGAAACCGGAAAGTATTCACAATAAGGAATGGCTAGCTTTCCTAGACAAATGGAATCAATAAGTTTATGATTGAGTCCCCCTTTCTTGTATTGTGAAGTCTAGATTCTCATTCTCGTTATCTAAAGTTATATCCTTTCTACTTTTTCGGGAGCAGCTATCGGTCTTGGAAATGTCCTTAGTTCCTCGATTCATTCGGTGTGGTTGTTGTGATTCTACGATTATTTGGTTCTTTTTAAGGAGGGAGGCTAGGCCCCGAAAATGCCTTTGGAAGTTGGGGTTCATAATATGACTTCAAAGACTGGTGTGAAGTCGTAACAAGGTGGCCGTAGGGGCTTATAGTTTAATTGGTTGAAACGTACCGCTCATAACGGTGATATTGTAGGTTCGAGCCCTACTAAGCCTACCACCCCCTTCTCTTCACCTGATACAAGGCAGTCAAAGTACCCACCAGCCTGCAGATCTAAATCTAGCGACGGCATCTGTAACCACACTGCTGCCGCTGCCCTTCGGGCACGCCTCCTAAGCTTATCACTCACCTACGCTCTTGCAGCATGCCCCCTTCGGGCAATACGGTGTAATACGCGATGCAGCCGAGCCATCGCTCTTCGATCGCTATATTCTTGCGATAGCGAAGGATCGAAGAGCGATAGCGAAACCTAAAGTCTTATTGTTTTGTTCCCGAACAACGATCATTCATTACGGCCGGCCCGACCAAACACTGAAAGCCAGGTCCGGGCAAGCTATATTATGGAACTGATCGGACCGAACTGGGTCTAATGGAACAAGATATCGATCTTAATAAGGAATTGGAATCTGCAAGAATCAATGCGATAGCGAGATTGAGCAGTAGCGAGGGGCGATAGCGAAGGCGTGGTTCATACTCTAAGAGAGAGTAGATGCGAAGGTTCGGATCGAAGATCTTCGCGAGACAGCCCCCGGGCACCATAGCATGTCGGGAATAAGGGGGGACATACTTAACGTAACCACTCCCTTGGTTGGGGGCTGTGCCGCCCCTATCCTTTAAATTGATAGATTCCCTTTTATTATCACTGTTGGAAGATTTTTGAAGACGACTTGGTCAGGGCGGTTCACAATTTCTTTGCTTTGCTTATTCCAATACTGGGATTGGGTTGGCTTGGCCATTTTATTTATAAAAACCATTTTTTTAGGCCAGCGCGAAGGAACAAGCAACTTTCACTCCACTTTTTCCTTCACTAGGTAAGGGTCTCCGCCCTTGACCCAAGACCGCTAACACCGAATAAATCATGAAGTTCTACCCTTGCTATTGTTGTTGAAAATAGATATCACATTCCTGCCAGTCTTTCGGTACCAGCTCTTGTTCTTGATGTGGCTCTCTTTCGGAAGTTGCGGAAGAGAGTATAGATGCTCCGCTCCTGTTCTTTCTGCGGCAGTTGTGGATTCGCTATACTTAAAACTGAGTTTCCATAGCTTGAACAAGACAGGATTTCAAATAGATGGAAAAACAGGCCCTTGAAAGGTGTAAAAGTGAAATAGGGAGGGATTAGCAGCCGTTACGGTAGACTTGGATGAATCTCAATCCGAATGAGGGACCCGACGCCTATAAGAGGTGGATGCGTCTTTTCAAGATCCATCAGAAGCATGAGGAGAAGAAGTGAACCCGAATAGGTGGTCATTCATGCCGTCTTCACCTTCACTTGCCATGGTCAATGCTCAGCCTTGCCATATCCCACGCTCGTAGCAAAGACGTGAACAACAAAGGTCTATGCGAAATGGACCAAATCGGATATGATTGAATAACCGAACAGTTAGGCTACGTAACTTTACGCTGACTCCTCTTCCCCTTCGATACGTGCCTGCTACTGCAGCAGCTAGAGAGAATGGCCTAACACTAAAATAAAGTAGTACGGATTCGGACATGGGAGCATTAGGAAGATTCTTTCTAGCTTATATGATTCACCTTTGGAATCATGTGAGTCACTCCTTAAATAAGGTAGTTGGCTTACTTCCTTCTTAGAGGACAGGTAGTTAACTAATTGCTCTTCTTAGAGAGAAGGAGATGCTTGAACACCCTATTCTCAAACAACTTATTCTAGCAGCGTATTCTCGGCATAAGTCTGGATGGCTGCTATCTTTCTAAACAGGAGGAGGAAGGGGAAGGGCTTTATGAACATAAGGACAATGTAGGAGAAAAGGCTTCCACATCTCTCTCTTTCCCCATTGCCAAGATCCTTCCTCAAAAGGCTCTATTCCGGGTCTCATCTCATGCAAAGAAGATTTATAGGAGAACAGTGAAAACTCCCTTAGACGCTTTGTCTCTTTATTATTACCGGATTTAAGGATTGGTAAATGTCACTATGCTTAAGACATGGAATTGGACATCTTTCCTTGGCTAGTCATTCCCACCTTCATAGGAAAGATCTTCCAGTAAGGAGAGTTTTTTTTTAATGGCTATGTCCGGATCTAATGACTATTCTCTTTATCATTCTCTTCTAATTTATATTGAATTGCTATGCCCCTTGATCTTAAGATCTGAAAATTCCGTAGAATGATGTCTGAAATCAATCGATGCTGTGTGGGTCATTCACTCTAGTTACGTCCTCGGAACCTCGCCTTTTGGTGCTTGGACGTCGTTTGAACTTTCCCGACAACGATCCTAGGCTAGAATAGCTAATAGGCTAGCTTACTTGCTAGCTTTCGCCTTCAACACGAATGACGTGATAATCCGGAGTTTTAACTGTTAACA